TTCTATTTATATGAAATTTTCAGAGAAAGGGGTTTAGTTTAATGTTCTTTAATTAATTCTTTTTAGTTCATTAGTTTTAGGAATTTCAAATTTTTTCACGTTTTTTTCAAAATTTGAAATTCCTAAAACTAATGAACTAAAAGACAATTGCGTTAAGTGGGATTAAAATTTGTTAAAAATACTAAGTATAATAAGCTCTTATTGAAGTATGGGTTAATGCTTATCTGCCTATTATGCTTATAGTTGAGAGAGTTTGATTTGACGAGAATTGACTGTTTAATTAAAAATGTGGGTTCCCCTCTTTATAAATTATTGATTATTTATTCATATATATATATATATATATATATTATTTAAACACTTAATTGTTTATATTTATCTATATTAGAAAGATTCTCATTTTATAAGTTTAAAAAAAAATGAGAATCTTTCTTTGAGTTATATAAAAGTTAATATTTTTATATCACTAATTATATAATTTTATTGGATACGGGAGAGTAAGTTTTTTTAAATTTAATTAAAAAAGTTTTATTCTTGCTTAATAATTTACTATAAGTTTATTTTACATGTCAGTTTTTGCGTGATTATTATTAGTTCTTAAAGAGTTAATATGTTTAAGAAAATCGCAGTATTTAATTTTATTAATCAAAGCAATTTGGAATTAGTAATATTTGATAGCACCGGCTAAAATCGTGCCAGCCGCCGCGGTTACACGGAGGGTGCAAGTGAATGTTATTAGTTTATAGTTATATGTAAGTTACAGAAATTAAAAATAAATTTGTTAGGTGAAATTTTAAATTTAATTAATTTCTTTATAAAGTTATAGAAGCTATGAAATTTAAATTTTAAACTAGGATTAGATACCCTATTATTTTAAATGTCAAAAATATAACTTGAGTAGTAATAGTTATGTTCTTGAAACTCAAAGAATTTGGCGGTGTTTTAGTCTTTTCAGAGGAACCTGTCCCATAATCGATAATCCACGTAAAACCTTACTTAATTTTGTTTTCAGCTTGTATACCGCCGTCGTCAGAATGTCCTTTGAAGGTTTTAATTTTCTTAAATTTTTAATAGAAATGATGTCAGGTCAAGGTGCAGTTTATAATTAAGTGGAGATGGGTTACAATAAATATATTTATAATGGAAGGTATCTTGAAATAGATGTTGGAAAGTGGATTTGATAGTAATTTATTTAATAGAGTATATTTGATTTTAGCTCTAAAACATGCACACATCGCCCGTCGCTCTCGTTATTTAAGGCGAGATAAGTCGTAACATAGTAGGTGTACCGGAAGGTGTACCTGGAAAGTTCAAGACAGAGCTTGATTAGTTAAGCATTTCATTTACACTGAAAAGTCACTGTGCGATTCAGTTTGTTTTGAAAATTTAAATCTTATTATGTGAAGTTAGAAAAAGTTTTTAATTAATAAAATCATTTTTATTAAAAAAGGTTTGTGTATAGGATATAGATAAAATTATTTGTGTGGTAGATAAATTGTATTGTGAAAGGTTGATTGAAATATATTGAAAAGTTAATTTTAATAAAGTAGATTTAATTTATTGTACCTTGTGTATCAGGGTTTATTAAAAAATGTATATAAATATATATTTCCCGATTTAAAGAGAGCTAATTAATTATGTTAGTTAATGTGGAATAATTATTAATAATAATTAATTAGAAATGAAACGTTATTCGTTCTTTAAGATATCTGGTTTTCTAAGAAATGAATTTAATTCAGATATTAGATTTTAAGTATTTATTTAAAGGAAGTAGTTATAATTTAATATTAATATTTTGAGGGATAAGCTTCAAAATATAATTTATAAAAATAGTTTTTAATAAAGATGTTGTAGGCTTAGAATTAGCTATCGAAATAAGGATGTTATAATTTAGTCTTATATTAATAAAATTTTCTTAATATTTAAATAATTCATTAGAATGTTATTTTTAATTTTAAAAAATTAGTAATAATGATAAAATTAGTATAAAAATTGTTTATTATTTAAATTAATGGAAGGTTACATTAAGGAATTAGGCAAATAAGTGCTCGCCTGTTTAACAAAAACATGTCCTCTTGAATATAATTTGAGGTCTGACCTGCCCACTGAATTTTAAATTTGAAGGGCCGCGGTATTTTGACCGTGCAAAGGTAGCATAATCATTAGTCTTTTAATTGAAGGCTAGAATGAATGGTTGGACGAGGTATTGACTGTCTCAGTGTAAATGAATATAGAATTTAACTTTTAAGTCAAAAGGCTTAAATAATTTTAAAGGACGAGAAGACCCTATAGAGCTTTATATTAGTTATTTTATTATTTATTTAGAAGTTTTTTTATTTTAATTTTATTAGTATTTTGTTGGGGTGACAGGAAGATAAATAAAACTCTTTTTAGTTTAATTACATTGATTTATGAATTGTTGATCCATTTTTAGTGATTATAAGACTAAGTTACCTTAGGGATAACAGCGTAATCTTTTTCGAGAGTTCTTATCGACAAAAAGGGTTGCGACCTCGATGTTGGATTAAGGGTAATTTTGGGTGTAGATGTTCAAAGTTTAGGTCTGTTCGACCTTTAAATCCTTACATGATCTGAGTTCAGACCGGTGTAAGCCAGGTCGGTTTCTATCCTTAATATAAAATGATACTTTAGTACGAAAGGACCAAGTATTGGGAAAATGTTTCTTAATTGTTGATTAATAATAACATTTCTACTTTGGCAGATAAGTGTAATGAATTTAGAATTCATTTATGTAAATAAATTTTACAGGTAGAACTTGTTTTTATATGATTGTCTTTTACCGTTTGTGAGAAGTTTAATTTTAATTGTTTGTGTATTAGTGGGTGTGGCATTTTTAACTTTATTGGAGCGTAAAGTTTTAGGGTATATTCAAATTCGAAAGGGTCCAAATAAGGTTGGATTTGCAGGAATTCCTCAACCATTTTGTGATGCTATTAAGTTGTTTACGAAGGAGCAAACTTACCCTCTGATATCGAATTATTTGCCTTATTATTTTTCTCCTGTATTTAGTTTATTTTTAGCTTTGTTAGTATGAATAATTATACCTTATTTAACGGGTCTATATAGTTTTAATTTGGGTTTATTATTTTTTTTATGTTGTACAAGTCTAGGAGTTTATACAGTAATAATTGCTGGTTGATCTTCGAATTCTAATTATGCGTTATTAGGTGGTTTACGAGCGGTAGCTCAAACAATTTCTTATGAAGTTAGTTTGGCTTTAATTTTATTGTCTTTTGTGTTTTTAATTGGAGGGTTCTGTTTAATTGATTTTATTAAGTTTCAAGAATATATTTGATTTCTTTTTATAACTTTTCCTTTGACTTTGAGCTGGTTTGCTTCTTGTTTGGCCGAAACTAACCGAACTCCTTTTGATTTTGCGGAAGGAGAGTCTGAGTTAGTATCTGGATTTAATGTAGAGTATAGAAGAGGGGGCTTTGCTTTAATTTTTTTAGCAGAGTATGCTAGAATTTTGTTTATGAGAATATTATTTTGTGTAATTTTTTTAGGGGGTGATGTCTATAATTTTGGGTTTTTCATTAAATTAACATTTTTATCGTTTATGTTTATTTGAGCTCGTGGAACATTGCCTCGTTTTCGATATGATAAGTTGATGTATTTAGCATGAAAGAGATTTTTACCTCTTTCTTTAAATTACCTTTTTTTATTTATTGGTTTAAAGTTATTTGTGGCGTCTGTTTTGTTTTAGTGTATTGTTTTTAGTAAAGTTAATAGAAGAATTAAACTTCTGTCTTATGTTTTCAAAACATATGCTTTACATTAAGCTTTTTAACTTATTACTTAAGTAAATTATCTCAAACCTTAAATATTAAGGGATTAATAATATAGTAAGAAAAATATAAAACAGTAAGAACTTGACCTACAAGGACATATGGGTCTTCTACAGGTCGAGCTCCAATTCAAGTTAATAAGACGACAATTACTAATAAAGATCAGAAAAGAACTTGATTAATAGGGTAGAATTGTGTTCCTCGAAAGCTTCTTTTATTAGAAAAGGGCAAAATAATTAAAATAGCAATTGATAATACAAGAGCAATAACTCCTCCTAATTTATTGGGAATAGAGCGTAAAATAGCATAAGCAAATAAAAAATATCATTCGGGTTGAATATGTACGGGAGTAACAAGAGGGTTTGCAGGGGTAAAATTGTCTGGGTCTCCTAATAGATAAGGGTCTAATAATGTTAAAACAATTAGAAGTATTAAAAGGACTAAAAATCCTACAATATCCTTAAAAGAAAAATATGGATGAAAAGGAATTTTATCAACATTTCTATTTAATCCTAAAGGATTATTTGACCCTGTTTGATGTAAAAATAATAAGTGAATTATTGTTATAGCAGCAACAATAAATGGTAATAAAAAATGAATAGTGAAAAATCGAGTTAAAGTTGCGTTATCTACAGCGAATCCCCCTCAAACTCATTGAACTAAATCTAGGCCTAAATAAGGAATAGCGGAGAGAAGATTGGTAATTACAGTTGCACCTCAAAAAGATATTTGTCCTCATGGTAGAACATATCCTATAAAAGCTGTTCCTATTACTAAGAATAGAAGAAGTACTCCTACAATTCAAGTTTGAGTATATATATAAGATCCATAATATATTCCACGGCCTACATGTAGGTATAGGCAAATAAAGAAAAACGAAGCTCCGTTTGCATGTAGAGTTCGAAGTAATCAGCCGTAATTTACATCTCGACAAATATGGGCTACACTAGAAAAAGCTAAATCAACATGAGCTGTATAATGTATTGCTAAAAATAAGCCTGTGGCGATTTGAATTACTAAGCAGAGGCCTAATAGGGAGCCAAAATTTCATCAAGCTGAAAGATTTGAAGGAGCAGGAAGGTCAACAAGAGCTCTATTAGCAATTTTAAATAAAGGATGTCTGGTTCGTATGGGTTTATTCATTAGTTTTTTTGTCGAAGAGGCCCTCTGAAAATATTAGTAATTTTTACTACAGCAATTAACGTTAAAAATAAATATAGTACTAATATCAAGGTAATATACCCCGTAGGTTGATTATATAATTTTATTAGGGTTGAGAGAGATTCTTCAGTGCATATAAGTAAGGAAGGTATGCTTATTATCTCTGAATTTACTAAGTTAGTGGATCATATTGAAGGATCTATAAATATATTAATAATTAGTATTCTTAAGAAAGGAATTCTTGTGAAAATAATAATTTTAGAAGAAAAAGAAAATATTTCATTTGAAGCTAAGCTAGTCACATAAATAAATAAAACAAGAAGTCCCCCTAAAAATACTAAGAATAAAATATATGAAAATCAAAATCTTTGAGTTGTTAGTCCAGTTAATAAACAGATTACTAAGGTTTGTATAAGTAATATTATCCCTATTGCAAGAGGGTGATTTATTTGGGTGAAAATAAGACTTAAAGTAATTCTTGTGATAATGATTAATTGATAAATACAGAGAATAGTTTATGTAAAATATTAGTTTTGGGGACTAATGATAGGAGGTTTCTCTTTTCTCTGAAGTTTTAAAAGAAATTTTCTTAATTTTGATTTACAAGACCAATGTTTTGTTTAAACTATTAAAACTAATGTTAACATCTTTTTATTGAGGAGTGCCAGTTTTTTTATTTATATGTGGGGGATGGGTTTTTTCTTCTAAACGTAAGCATTTATTGTTAACTTTATTAAGTTTAGAGTTTATTGTTTTAAGATTATTTTTAGTTTTATTTATGTATTTAAACTTTATGAATTATGAATTATTTTTTAGAATGGTTTTTTTAACATTTTCGGTTTGTGAAGGGGCTTTAGGCTTATCTATTTTAGTTTCAATGATTCGGACTCACGGGAATGATTATTTTCAATCTTTTAGAATTTTGCAATGTTAAAGTTATTAATTAGTTTGTTATTTTTAATCCCTCTATGTTTTATACAAAATATATGATGAATGGTTCAATCAATGTTATTTTTGATGGCTTTAGTATTTATATTTATGAATGTGTTTAATTCTTTTTTTGGGAATCTAAGTTATTTTTTAGGATGTGATGTTATTTCATTTGGTTTAATTTTGTTAAGATTTTGAATTTGTGTTTTAATAGTAATAGCAAGAGAATCAGTATTGCGATCTCGAAATTATATTGGTTTTTTTTTATTTATAATTATTAGCTTAATGATTTTGTTATATTGTACTTTTAGAACAACAAATTTATTTATATTTTATTTATTTTTTGAGAGAAGTTTAATTCCTACTTTATTTTTGATTTTAGGTTGAGGGTATCAACCAGAACGGCTACAAGCTGGGGTTTATTTATTATTTTATACTTTGTTAGCTTCCTTGCCTCTCTTGGTTGGGATTTTTTATTTATACGGAGTGAATTTTTCTTTATATTTTTCTTTATTAGATAAAAGAAGTGGATTGAATTTGATTTTTTATGTTTGTATAATTTTTGCATTTTTGGTTAAAATACCTATATTTTTGGTTCACTTATGGTTGCCGAAAGCTCATGTAGAAGCTCCTGTTTCAGGGTCTATAATTTTAGCCGGGGTTTTATTAAAATTAGGAGGGTATGGTTTATTACGAATTTTTAAAATTTTAGTTCTATCAGGTCTTGCTTTTAATTTTTTTTGAGTTAGAATTAGTTTAGTTGGGGGAGTTTTAGTTAGTTTAATTTGTTTACGACAAACAGATTTAAAGGCTTTAATTGCTTATTCATCTGTAGCTCATATAGGAATTGTTTTAGGGGGACTAATAACTATGAGTTATTGAGGGTTTTGCGGTTCATTTACTTTAATGATTGCTCATGGATTGTGTTCTTCCGGTTTGTTTTGTTTAGCCAATATTTCTTATGAGCGCTTAGGGAGTCGAAGACTATTAATTAATAAGGGTTTGATGAATTTTATACCTAGTATGACTTTATGGTGATTTTTGTTAAGTTCTTGTAATATGGCAGCTCCTCCTTCTTTAAATTTATTAAGAGAAATTAGTTTATTAAATAGTTTAGTTGCTTGATCTTGAACAACAATATTGAGTTTGAGTTTATTATCTTTTTTTAGAGCTGCTTATACTTTATATTTGTATTCTTATAGACAACATGGAAAAATTTATTCTGGGGTTTATTCGTGTGCTATAGGGTATTCTCGTGAATATATTTTATTATTTTTACACTGGTTTCCTTTAAATTTATTAATTTTGAAGAGTGAGCCGTGTATGCTTTGATTGTAAGACTTAAGTAGTTTAATAAAAATTTTGATTTGTGGTGTCAAAGATATGATGAATTTCATTTTAGGTCGTGAGTTCTTTATCAATTTGTCTAGTTAGTTTTATTACATTGTTTAGCTTAGCTATTTTTTTTGTAAGTATAGGAGTTTATTTTATTATACATGATTTAGTGTATTTTATTGAATGAGAAGTTTTAGCTATGAATTCAGGTTCAATTGTTATGACTATTTTATTGGATTGAATATCTTTTATTTTTATGGGTTTTGTTTTATTTATTTCTTCTTTAGTAATTTTTTATAGAGAAGAATATATGGGGGGAGATTTAAATATTAATCGTTTTATTATTTTAGTTTTAATATTTGTATTTTCTATGATGTTTTTAATTATTAGCCCTAATTTGATTAGAATTTTATTGGGCTGAGATGGTTTAGGGCTGGTTTCTTATTTATTGGTTATTTATTATCAAAATGTAAAGTCTTATAATGCAGGTATGTTGACGGCTCTTTCTAATCGAATTGGAGACGTTGCTTTATTATTAGCGATTGCATGAATATTGAATTTTGGTTCGTGAAATTATATTTTTTTTTTGGAATGTAGACAAAATAGAACGGAGATATTAATTATTGGTAGTTTAGTAATGTTAGCAGCTATAACGAAAAGTGCTCAAATTCCTTTTTCTTCTTGATTGCCTGCTGCTATAGCGGCTCCGACACCGGTTTCAGCTTTGGTTCATTCTTCGACATTGGTGACTGCTGGAGTTTATTTATTAATTCGTTTTAATGTTTTATTAGCAGAATCTTTTTTGGGGAAAATTCTTTTACTATTCGCTGGTTTAACAATATTTATAGCAGGATTAGGTGCTAATTTTGAATTTGATTTAAAAAAAATTATTGCTTTATCAACTTTAAGTCAATTGGGGTTAATAATGAGAATTTTAGCAATAGGGTTCCCTAAGTTAGCATTTTTTCATCTTTTAACTCACGCTCTTTTTAAGGCGTTACTTTTTATATGTGCGGGGGCTATTATTCACAATATGAAGGATTCTCAGGATATTCGATATATAGGGGGCTTAGTCCTTCAAATACCTTTAACTTCTTCATGTTTTAATCTTTCAAATTTAGCGTTATGTGGGACTCCTTTTTTAGCAGGGTTTTATTCTAAGGATTTAATTTTAGAAATTGTTTCGTTAAGTTATATTAATTATTTTAGATTTTTATTATATTTTTTGTCTACTGGGCTAACAGTATGTTATTCTTTACGTCTTGTGTATTATTCAATGAGAGGGGATTTTAATACTTTTTCTTTACATCCTCTTAATGATGAGGGATGGGTAATACTTCGTGGTATAATATCTCTTTCTTTTATGGCAGTTATTGGTGGGAGTTTTTTAAGATGAGTTTTATTTCCTACCCCTCAAATAATTTGTTTACCTTTTTATTTAAAAACTCTTGCTTTAAGTGTAAGAATTTTAGGAGGCTGGATTGGGTATGAATTGGCTAAATTTTCTTTAAACTATGATTTACAGACATTAAAGTTGCATTTTTTAACAAGTTTTATGGGTTCAATGTGGTTTTTACCTTTAATTTCTACTTATGGGATTAGATCAATACCTTTATATATTGGAGGGGCTACTATGAAATCATTTGATCAAGGATGGTCTGAATTTTTTGGGGCTCAAGGAGCTTATTATTTATTTAGTGATTGGTCGAAGATTAGTCAATGATGACAAAATAATGATTTAAAAACTTATTTAATTAGTTTTATTTTATGGGTAATTATTTTATTATGTTTAGTTTCTTTATATTCAAATAGCTTATATTTAGAGCATGACACTGAAGATGTTAGGGAAACTATTGTAGTTTTTGAATATATTTATTTATAAAAGTTAAAACTTTATTTTTACAGTGAAAATGTAATGTTTTTATAAACTATATAAATAGAAGTATAAACGGAGTTTAACCGCTAAAGAAAAAAGTTAGCAGCTTTTTCTTGAACCTCAAACTTCCTTAATTGGAACAATAATTCAATTTTATCATTAACAGTGATATACCTCTTTTTGGCTTCAATTAAAGAATAAGGATAAAATTTTATCTAAGATCAGGTCGAAACTGAATGCAATTAATCGCTTCTTATTCTAAGACAGATTGATATTCAATACTTTTTGGATGCAAACCAAATGTTATAGTTAACTACAGTCCTAAAGAGCTCAATCAAGAGCTCCTTGATTTCATTCGTGATAAAGGCCTAGTAATAAAATAAACAAAAAAAATAATCTTACTCTCGTTCAAATTCAGATATTAGAGAAAGGAAAAATTAAAATTATTGGTAAGAGTAAGGCAATTTCTACATCAAAAATTAAAAAAATCACTGCAATTAAAAAAAACCGTAAAGAAAATGGTAATCGGGAAGAACTTTTTGGGTCAAATCCACATTCAAATGGGGATCTTTTTTCTCGGTCGATAATGGATTTTTTTGACAAAATTGAAGCTAATAATATTACAATTATAGCAATGATGATAATTAAGGTAGCGATCAAAGTTAAAGTTAAAATTATTTATTCTGAATAAAATTCAGTCCTTTTGATTGGAAGTCAAATATACTTATATACTAAATAAATTTAATTTTAACTACCTCATCAGTAAATTGAAATATATAAAAATAATCATACAACATCAACAAAATGTCAGTATCAAGCAGCAGCTTCAAACCCAAAATGATGATTTACTGAAAAATGATATAAAGAATGACGAATTAAGCATACTAATAGAAAAGTTGTACCAATAATAACATGTAGTCCATGAAATCCTGTTGCTACATAAAAGGTTGATCCATAAACAGCGTCTGAAATTGCAAATGGAGCCTCAACATATTCATATGCTTGTAAAATAGAAAAATAGATACCTAAAATTACAGTAAAAAATAGCCCTTGAAGGGTTTGGGAGTGATTGCTCTCTATTAATCCATGATGGGCCCATGTCACTGTGACTCCTGATGCTAATAGAATAGCGGTATTTAGGAGGGGAATTTGAAGGGGATTGAAAGGGGTAATTCCTGCTGGAGGCCATATGGCTCCTAATTCAGTTGTAGGAGAAAGGCTTCTGTGGAAAAATGCTCAAAAGAATGAAAGGAAAAAAAATACTTCAGAAACAATAAATAAAATTATTCCTCAACGTAAGCCTAATGTTACAGGATAAGTATGTAGTCCTTGAAATGTCCCTTCTCGAGTGACGTCTCGTCATCATTGGAATATTGTCAAAGAAGTAATAGTTAGCCCTAATATTAATAAATTTATTCTATATTGATGGAATCAACTTAATAGGCCAGATACAGTAACTAAGGCTCCAATAGCTCCTGTTAGGGGCCAAGGACTTTGATCAACTAAATGATAGGGGTGATTAGCGTGTGTTGACATTAATTAACTTCTCTAGAGTATAAAGTTCTTAAAACAGCAAATACGTAAGCTTGAATAATTGCTACTGCTGACTCTAAGGCTAATAAAGCAAGTTGAGCAATAATTAGAAGAGATAAGATTGAATAGGATAGTCTTGGCCCTGTATTACCTAAAAGTGTAAGAAGTAAGTGTCCTGCAATTATATTAGCAGCTAATCGTACTGCTAAAGTTCCTGGGCGAATAACATTACTTACAGTTTCAATACATACTATAAAAGGTATTAAAACAGCAGGGGTTCCTTGAGGGACTAAGTGTGCAAATATATGTTGTGTGTGGTTAATTCATCCATAAATTATAAAACTTAATCATAGGGGGAGAGCTAACGCTAAGGTTAAGGTAAGATGGCTTGAACTAGTAAATACATATGGGAATAATCCTAAAAAATTATTGAATAAGATTAAAGAAAATAACGAAATAAAAATAAATGTTCTTCCGTTATGTCCAGTTGGTCCTAGTAAGGTTTTAAATTCATTATGTAAAGTTAATATAATTTTATTTCAAGCTAAATGGTAACGTGAGGGTAAAAATCAGTAAGTTGAGGGAATTAAAGTTAGCCCAAGAATTGTTCTAATTCAATTTAAAGATAGATTTATAACACTTGTAGAAGGATCAAAAACAGAAAATAAATTTGTTATCATTTTCAATTAAATGAAGTTTGAGAAATTTTCTTTTCGGAGATTTCGGGAGACTTAGGTAAAAAGGAAAAATAATTTATAGCACTAAAAATTACTAAAATTGCAGAAAAAGCAATAAATAAGGTTAATCATCTGATTGGGGCTATTTGTGGGATTAAAGAGTATTAGAATGATACTAATAATTTCAGCATGACATACTGAGGTTAAATTTAACTAACTCTTTCACCAGAAGTAAATGCTATCTTACTATAAAATGGTTTAAGAGACCAATACTTGCTTTCAGTCATCTGATGAAGCTTCACTTAATGAAGTAACTCAAGAAATAAAAATATTTGTAGGCACACTTTCAATAACAATAGGTATAAAACTATGATTGGCCCCACAAATTTCAGAACATTGGCCGAAAAATAGGCCGGGTCGATTTATTAAAAAACTAGTTTGATTAAGACGACCTGGAGTAGCATCAACCTTTACCCCTAAGGCCGGAACAGTTCATGAATGTAGTACATCGGCTGCGGTAATTAATATACGAATTTGCGTATTTATAGGTAAAACTGCTCGATTGTCTACATCTAATAATCGAAATCCGTCATTATTTATTTCATTGTACGGAGTTATATAAGAATCGAATTCTACTTGTAAAAAATCAGAATATTCATAACTTCAATATCATTGATGACCAATAGATTTTAGTGTGATTGCCGGGTTTCTTACTTCATCTAATAAATAAAGAAGTCGTAAAGATGGGAGGGCAATAAAAATTAATGTTACAGCAGGTAAAATAGTTCAAATGATTTCGATAGTTTGACCTTCAAGTAAATACCGGTTAATATTTAAATTAAAAAAAAGAGTTGCTAATAAATATCTAACTAAAGCAGTAATTATAATTAAAATGAGTATTGCATGATCATGGAAAAAAGTTAATTGTTCTATTAAAGGTGAAGCTCTATCTTGGAGGCTTAAATTTGCTCATGTTGCCATTAATTTTCTAACAAAAGGTTAATCCTTTATAAATGGAGCTTAAATCCAGTGCACTTATCTGCCATATTAGAATCCAGATAATATTGGTAATTCAGAATAACTATGTTCGGCAGGGGGTAGATTTTGATATCATTCGATTGAAGTAGTTATTTGTAATGGGAATAGAGCAATTCGATTAGTTACTATGCTTTCTCAAATAATAAAAAGGAGGAAAAGAACCCCAATAAATGAAACTGTCGACCCAATAGATGAGACTACATTTCATGTAGTATAAGCATCTGGGTAATCAGAATACCGTCGAGGCATTCCTGCGAGTCCTAAAAAGTGTTGAGGGAAAAAAGTTAAATTAACCCCAAAAAATATAATACAAAATTGAATTTTTAGTCAATGTGGGTTTATTGTTAATCCAGTAAATAGTGGGTACCATTGAATAAATCCTGCTATAATTGCGAAGACTGCTCCTATAGATAAAACATAATGAAAATGAGCTACAACATAATATGTATCATGTAAAATAATATCAACAGAAGAATTAGCTAAAACAACTCCTGTTAAACCTCCAATAGTAAATAAAAATACAAATCCTAGAGCTCATAATAAAGCTGGGCTGTAATTAAGTTGAGACCCGTGAAGAGTGGCTAATCAACTAAAAATTTTAATTCCAGTAGGTACTGCAATAATTATTGTAGCTGATGTAAAATAGGCTCGTGTGTCTACATCTATTCCTACTGTAAATATATGATGCGCTCATACAACAAATCCAAGAAGACCAATCGATAGTATAGCATAAATTATTCCTAAAGATCCAAAAGCTTCCTTTTTACCTCTTTCTTGACTAATGATATGAGAAATTAAACCAAATCCAGGTAAAATTAAAATATAAACTTCAGGGTGACCAAAGAACCAAAATAAGTGTTGGTATAAAATAGGATCCCCCCCTCCCGCAGGATCAAAAAAGGAGGTATTTAAATTACGATCAGTCAATAATATGGTAATAGCTCCTGCTAAAACAGGTAAAGATAAAAGTAAAAGAAGAGCCGTAATTACTACTGCTCAGACAAATAATGGTATTCGATCTAAAGTTATCCCTCTAGATCGTATATTAATTACTGTCGTAATGAAATTTACTGCCCCCAAGATTGAGGAAACTCCTGCTAAATGTAAAGAAAAAATAGCTAAATCAACAGAAGATCCTGCATGAGCGATACCCGCCGATAAAGGAGGGTAAACTGTTCATCCTGTACCAGCTCCATTTTCTACTAAACTACTTGCTAATAAAAGAGTTAAAGATGGTGGGAGTAATCAAAAACTTATATTATTTATTCGAGGGAAAGCTATATCAGGGGCTCCTAGTATTAAAGGAACCAATCAATTACCAAATCCTCCAATTATAATAGGTATAACTATAAAGAAAATTATTACAAATGCATGGGCAGTTACAATAACATTATAAACTTGGTCATCTCCAATTAAAGATCCAGGTTGTCCGAGTTCAGCACGAATTAATAAACTTAAAGAAGTTCCAACTATTCCAGCTCAAGCTCCAAAAATGAAATATAAAGTTCCAATGTCCTTATGATTTGTTGAAAATAATCATTGTCGCGGTAGAATGGCTGAGATTTAGGCAATAGATTGTAAATCTATTTAGGAGGGGAAACCTCTTTTACCATAAGCTTTATATTCATTAATGATATTAGACTGCAATTCTAAAGGAGTAGAATTTCTACTAAGGCTTAAAGGAAAATGCCTTTATTGACAGCTTTGAAGGCTATTAGTTTAATTAACTTAAAACCTTAAATAAATATAAATAATGTTGAACAAATAATTAATCCAAATGTTGAACAAGCTGAGAGAGTTAGGGTAATTAAGTTACTTGAGTTATTTGGTGAATAAAAATAGGTTCAAGTTGGCTCAGTATAAGTAAGTATAAAAGCTCCAAAACTTGTTCGTAAATAATAAAATAAAGTAATTAATGTTATAATTACTATAATTGACACAAGAAAGATTATACCAGCTTGAGTTATTGATTGGATAATAATTCATTTAGGAAGGAACCCTAAAAAAGGAGGGAGGCCTCCTAATGATAATAAAGTAATGAATAAAGCAAATTTAGTAACAGGGCTAATATAATTAAGAGTAAAAATTTGCTTTATATGGAAAAGTTTAAAGGTATTTATTATATAAATAATTGCTATAGATAAAAAACTATAAACACTAAAGTATAAGTATCAAAGATTTTGTCCTACCCCTATAGCCGCAATCAATCACCCTAAGTGATTGATTGAAGAGTAAGCTAAAATTTTCCGCAAAGAGGTTTGGTTAAACCCTCCTAGCGAGCCAATTAAAACTGATATGGCAATAATAATTGAAGCAAAAGTTCTTATACTTAAATTGTAAGAAAGAAGTATTAAAGGTGCGATTTTTTGTCAAGTTATTAGTATTAAACCATTTATTCAATTTAGCCCCTCTATAACTCCTGGGAATCAGAAATGGAATGGAGCTGCTCCTATTTTTAATAATAATGATGAACTAATTAGAATATTTATAAAAGTTGATTCTATTAATAATGAGCTTGGGGTGTTGAATATTAAAGCGGCGATAATAATAGAGAATAATAAAGTTGCTGAAGCTAAAGCTTGGGTTAAAAAATATTTTAAAGAAGCTTCTGTAGATAAAAGATTTTTTGTATTAGTTATTAAAGGAATAAAAGATAAAAGATTAATTTCTAGCCCTATTCAAGCTCCAAATCAGGAATTAGCTGAAATTGAAATTATTGTCCCTCTAATTAATGTTATAAAAAATAAAAATTTGGTTGGATTATTGAGCACTAGAAAGAAGAGGGTTAAAACCTCTATAAATGGGGTATGAACCCATTAGCTTAATTAGCTTATCTTTCTACTATATATCTCCTAGTGTATGGTGCACAAAAGTTTTTGAAACTTTTAGAAATAGTTCAAATCTATTGGTTATAATGAAGGTAATATTAAATTACTTGATTTATCCTATCAAGATAACCCTTTAATCAGGCACTTCATT